AGATAATTTATATAAATTTCCATCTCATCTCAAAAGGTTTAGAATAGATTGGTGTTGGTATATTACTTTTCTTAAAATCCAGGCTGAGGAGTTTCTATTGATTGAATAGTGAAAGTAAATACAGAAAGAGAATACTACCCCTTTTGTGATGTGGTTTGCTAGGTTTCGGGAAGGTATACAAAGAAAAAAGCCTAGTTGACGTTTTTGACAATGTTTACAATGAAACTTACCAAGATAGTTGTTTTTCAAACTTTAGCTTTGCACAAAGAAAGAAGGTCATTCCTATACTAGAGGAAGAGTATCACTAACTTTCTGATTGTGGACAGAAAAGGAGGAAAATTCATATGGAATTTACCTCCGAAGATTCATGAATAAAATAAGTTTGTTTAGCAACATGATTGGATAAATATCCATCGAGCCCATTGAAATGAATTGAAATGTGTTTTTGCTTTCATTTTTATGTTCGGCTTTAAAAGATACTCGTGACCGGGCTTATAGGAACAATTTAGGAATACTTTTTTTGATGAAAAAACTGGTCGGTTACAAGCAACAAACTAGAATGGGGAAATTCTAATTATACAATTTTTTGTATTTTCATTTTTTAGGGCTCTAGGGCTATACGGACTCGAACCGTAGACTTTCTCGGTAAAACAGATCAAACTTTTTATTATCAAAATGATCTGAACTGTTTCAAAGACCCAACATGCACTTTTTGTGCATTGGGCTCTTTCATTAACTGATAGAAATATCAGCTAGTCCGCCATATTTTTTTTGATATAAAAAAAGGAGATGGCTCCATGTGCTCTGAGTCATTATTTTAATTCTGATCCAGGAACACTACCAAAGTGTTTCAAGGGGGGTATCTTGACGTAGGTCTGCCTCTGGCCTAGATTAATCTAAGTTAGATGAAGTCTCTATCGCCCTGCTTAAAAATGAAATATGAAACTTCATACACCTTAAAGTTCATAGGGCGAAAAGATCTTTTTTTGAGGTCCTTATACTCATTATGCCTAGCATTGAATAGACATTTACCTTATCAATATCTCAAATCAATGATGGGGCCTGTTTGGCAGGACAAGACTGAACCCCTTGTCAGGCTATTGTTCTCTTGTTCCCTCAAAGTTATGGAGTAAGACATCGATTTCTCAATAAGATAAATTCTTTTGATTGCATGATGGACCCCCCTGAAAAACATTGGCGCACGTGTAAACGAGGTGCTCTACCTAACTGAGCTATAGCCCTTAGTGCTTGTAATACCTATTTTATTATGTAGATAATTTCTTGTCAAGATGAATATTCCACGATCCAAGATCATAGTTCTTTGATCTGTTTGCTGGTATTGCTTATAAGTAATATGATATTTATAATCCATCGATGGGATGGGTCCCATTTGGTTTTCTTTGTGATGATAAATGGCCTACTTAACTCAGTGGTTAGAGTATTGCTTTCATACGGCGGGAGTCATTGGTTCAAATCCAATAGTAGGTAAAACTTATTAGATCCCACTGACTTCGGTCTCTAATAAGTTTTTATATCCGTCTGCTTTTATAGATCTTTATTTTGTATCTTTTCGATTTATTTTTTTTGTTGGATACAAATAGAATTACGCCTGAAATCAAAAAAAAAAATAGACCAAACTTCTTTTGATTATTCGGATACACCAACTAGTTACGAAATTGCATTGATCGTCTCGACTCGTGTCCTAGCTCGTCGGAGAGCTAGATTTGCCTCAATTTTTTGTCTCTTTCCTTCAGCTTTTCTTAAATTAGCTTCTGCTATTTCAAGAGTTTGCCGGGCTTCTTGTGAATCGATGTCACTACCTTTCTCCGCATCATTTACTAAAACAGTGATCTCATTATTACCTATTCTAGCAAAACCTCCCATCAGAGCCATCGTTAACCATTGGCCGTCAAGACGTATTTTCAAAATACCTATATCGACAGCTGTAGCAACAGAGGCGTGATTTGGTAATATGCCAATTTGACCACTATTAGTAGATAAAATGATTTCGTTCACTTTTGAATTCCAAACGGTTCGATTAGGGGTCAGTACACAAAGATTTAAGGTCATTTATTCGAATTGCTCTCCATTTCTAAGTTAATAGCCTTCGCGGTAGCTTCATCGATGTTACCTACCAAATAAAAGGCCTGTTCAGGAAGACTGTCTAATTCTCCGGAAAGGATCAACCGAAACCCTCTAATTGTTTCTGATAAACCAACATATTTTCCTGGAGAACCAGTAAAAACTTCTGCTACGAAAAAGGGTTGTGATAAGAAACGTTCAATTTTTCGCGCTCTTGCTACGGTTAAGCGATCCTCTTCGGATAATTCGTCCAATCCAAGGATAGCTATAATGTCCTGAAGTTCTTTGTAACGTTGTAAAGTTTGCTTAACTCTTTGGGCAGTTTCATAATGGTCCTCACCAACAATCCGGGGTTGGAGCATAGTTGACGTTGAATCTAAAGGATCTACTGCTGGATAGATACCTTTGGCGGCTAATC